TCAATAAAAAAAGAAGAATAAAAAAGAAATATTAAATTAAATAATAATAAATGGGACTTCAATCATAGGAATGATAATGGAAATTTCTCTTGTTGTTGTTGCTTCAATAACAAGTATTTTTGATTGATATAAATTCCAAATTAAATCGTTTGATCTATGAAGGATTCATTGGAATAAAAGAAGAAATGTCCCGGCCAGTACTTAAGCAGATCAGGCCGGGAGAATAAACCTTTCGTATAAAATCAAAGAACTAAGATATTCTTTCTATTGAGGAGATCCGTTTTGAGTCATTATCTATATTGAATTCCTGATCAATTGCTTTTTTCTATCTTTTTCTTATTTTTCTTATATTTCTAATTTTTCTTATACATATTTTCTTATATATAATATATTTATACTAGAATATATTTATATATATATATTTTTTTTTTATTTAGTATAAATATATACCTTTCTTTTTATTTTATTTAAATTATTTTATTTCAATATTAAATACTTTGTTTAAGTTTAAATTTAAATAACTATTTAAATTTAAATAATTTCTATTATTTATTAGAATATTTTATATTAGAATATTTTATATTAGAATATTTTCTAATATTTAGAAATTCTATATTAATAAAATATTAATAAAAATTAATAAAATATTAATAAAATATTAATAAAAATTAATAAAATATTAATAAAATAAATATTAATAAAATTCTATATTAATAATATAATAATAAATTCTATTATTAAAATAGAATGAAATAATATAATAAAATAAATAATAATAAAAAAAAAATAATATTAATTATTATAATTATAATTAATAATTATAATAATTTTTAATTATAATAAAGTTAAATAAGATTAAATAAAAAAAAAATGAAAAAAGAAAATAAAGAAAAGAAGGTGGATTTTTATTAATCTTTATTTCACGTGTTACATCACATAACAAATTTTCAATTTGGAATTAGGAGAGATGGCTGAGTGGACTAAAGCGGCGGATTGCTAATCCGTTGTACGAATTATTTGTACCGAGGGTTCGAATCCCTCTCTTTCCGCTTTCTCTGATCACTTGGGATTTTCAAATTCGAAAAGATTCTCATCCCTTGATTTTATCATAGTTAAATGTATGATACAAATAAGATTATTAAGAATTAATTTTGAAAAAAGCAAAAAAACTAGAAATTTTTTATTCCTCACGTCCAGGATTGCGTCCTGGATCATTAGATAAGAATCCAAAGATAAAAAGGGAAACAAAGAATATCACTACTGTGTAAACAAAGAGTTTGAGAGTAAGCATTGCACAATCTCCAAGATCATTTTTTTTTTGAAAAAGGGGAATAGATTACCCATTTTTTACCACATATACCATTTTTTTTGTTTTGACACCCCGAAAAATGAAAAATAAAATGAAGTCTTTTCTTGAAAAGTCATTTTATTTTAACGAATTTATTTGTAATAAGATTTTTATTCATTCGTTACCCGAAATTTCTTGTCATATCAATAATTAGGTATTGTGGAGTACCTAATAGTCCATACTCACTGGAAGGTCAGAACGGGGAAAAGGCTGATCCAAATTCATCGCTGCGGTTATTCATTCAATATACAAGAATTTCTATTTTTGAATCGAGGATTCGTAATGTAAGACTTATCTGATCTTATCAATTTTTAGAATTTTTTTATCGAATACATCATCAATTTAACAGAGTATTAAAGATTTCATCGAAAACTTACAGCGGCTTGCCAAACAAAGGCTAAGAGAAAAAAGAGTACAGGTATGACAGGCATAACATCTACGATTGGATTGAAAATGGCATAAGCTTCGGGCAATTTGGCGAAGAAAAAACTACTCGAATAAAGGACAGAATTAAGACAGATACCGATTAAACTAAAGATATTAAGCATAACAAGCATTTCGTTCTTGTGGATTAGATAATTTTGAGTTATTTTTATAAGGGAAAAATGAAAAAGGCAAATCAAGAAATCCTTCTTTTTCTTCGGTTCGGACTCTCCCAAATAAAAAATCCCTCCCCCCATTATCATTCTAAAATGAGAATATAAGGAATTCTACTTTCATACAATATCTTAATTGAATTCTATGTAATGATCAATGAATTTTTTTGATTCTATATCTACATGTCTTGAATCCTAGCAACAAAATATACCATATGTTTTTATGTATTTGGGTTGGGATTGACGAATAACCAATACCAATATTAGTGTTGATTAGTATCGAATAGAAATCAAAATGGGGCGTGGCCAAGCGGTAAGGCAGCGGGTTTTGGTCCCGTTATTCGGAGGTTCGAATCCTTCCGTCCCAGATCGTTTTTCATGAAACGAAAGATGGGATCACACTGCATTCCACATGAAACAAGAATTTGTTAAAGGGAAAAATCTTTTCTTATTAATTTCCAGAATGGTTCTAAGAATCATATCTGAGAATTCGTTTGGTTTCTCACAAACGGAATCAAGTGTCAAATGTGGGTAAAATTGAATATCTTTATTTTCATTCAAAAAAGAGATTTTTGGTCTATTATATCATAAACATTCAGGATATGCTCGTACTACTCATATTCATTTCATATTTATTTTGAAGTTAGTTCCTTAGAGAAACTTTATGTCCCATATCTAATACCTATGAAATGGGAATTATCACATGATGCATTCTGAATCACAATGTGAGAGAAAGACCTCTCTATTCCCTTTCCCCAAACCTAAAGTCAATAAAAAGAAAATAAATGGTATCCCGCCCAATTCCACATAGAATTTAGAGATTAAAGAGTGGGGAGTTTTGAATTTCATCACAGGTCTTAAAACTTCTAATTAAAGTTGGGTTGTCGCGGTAAAAGAAAAAAAAATAGGAAAAACAGATTGATCTGGACCTTATTTTTTTGTATCTTAGATATTAGCTGGTTCAAATGAACCATTGTAAATCAATGTAATGTAGTGATTAGGGAGAAATTCGTATATTCCATCTACTTGACTTTAGAATTGATCGAAAAATTCTTGAAGAAGTAAAACAGAATCCGTATAAAAAACAAGGCCTATGCCTATATGATATATATTATGTATTTTTATTGTATTGTTGTGTTTCAGTAACAAGGGCTTTTCGGTTAAGTGAAAAGGATCCGTGATTTTTAAAATATCTATAATTAGAATTACCCCGGCTAAGGTAAGAACTCTTAGTTGTATATGATGGATCCGAAAAGATCATACTTCTCTGATTCTTGATTCAAGATTTTCTCTTTCAGATGAAAAAAAGAATAACAATAACGTAAGGAACTTAATTTTACCTTACACGAGATCTTTTTTTTTTTTTACTTCATTTTTTTCTTGATTGGTACTGGAAGAAGTATGAGAAATCTATATTATATTATCAAAATTTCGACTTTTTCGGGTCATTGGAATAGCTTATTTGGTTACTAATTGATTTGATTTCGGGATTGGAAATCATTAGTATTCTACTATAGAAACAGAAACCTCTTTTGGAGGTTTATAGTTTATTTGTTCGAGAAAACTGGATCCTTCATGATTGATCGTCTCGAACAATCTGTTGAAGATGTAAATAATAAGTCTTAAGCAAACTCGTTTATTCGTCTTATTTATATTTATAAATAAATATTTTCATTCATATGATAGAATATGGGGTTAAATTAAATAAATTCGATCCTTGCTGACCCTTATCCGGATAAATACTTATTTATCCGTAGATAGAAAGTATGGACTATTATATACCGGTTGAACCAATGACTATTCATGATTTTATATTGAATCAATTCCATACCGCTTTGAAATTTCAATTAGAGGAATGTTATGGTCAAACTTCGTTTGAAACGATGTGGTAGAAAGCAACGTGCGACTTGAAGGACATGATCGGCTGTGGATTTTTACATCCGCCATCTTCTATAGTAATGAAGATGCTCTTGGCTCGACATAGTTTGTTCTGCCCGGAACCTAATTTCTGTTGGGTTATAAGTAAATAGTACATTATGAAGCTCGAGAAGAAAGGATTGATTCATTTTTCAAGGGAAAGAATCTAGGGTTAGTTAAAATCAATAAGTTAGACCAACTTTGTAAGTATATCCTCACTATATATAAATTCTAAATTGAAAGGTTCAAATTCAGAACAAGTTCGAAAAGTAAAATTTGTCGAAATTGGTAAAACTATTTCGATGAAAAGTGTATCACAAGGGAATCAATCGTTCGTATTCTATTTATATAGAAAGAAATAATAAAAAAGGGTATGTTGCTGCCATTTTGAAAGGAATAAGGATCCCCGAGGTAATGTCTAAACCCAATGATTTCACAAAGCAAAGATAAAGGATTCCGAAACAAGGAAACACTATTTTCAATTGTCTCAACAATTGGATCAGACTGAGGAATAAAAATAGATTCGAAATGAGACAAATAAAAGAGTTTAGAGACGGCTCAATAAATGTCTAAGGATTTTCTTGCCAGAATTACCCAACTTGAGTTATGAGTATGAATGAGATTTCTTCCTTTTTCTGTAAGGAAGAAGAAAAAAGTACTCAATTCAAATCATAGTCAAATTCATGATTTTATGGATCCACTTGCTATTATATACAGAAATTAGAATCATTTTTCTCGAGCCGTATGAGGAAAAAACCTCTTATACGTTTCTAGGGGGGGCATTGTTTATTTACATCTATCCCAATGAGCCATCTATCGAATCGTTGCAATTGATGTTCGATCCCGAAGAGAAGGAAGAAATCTTCGAAAAGTAGGTTTTTACGATCCGATAAAGAATCAAACTTATTTAAACGTTCCTGCTATTCTATATTTTCTTGAAAAAGGTGCTCAACCTACAGGAACTGTTTATGATATTTTAAGGAAGGCGGAATTCTTTAAAGAAAGAACTTCGAGTTAATTAAAGGAAAAAACAAAATTATTAAATAAATAAAATAAAGTAGGGAAGGGTAACTAGTATCTATCCTTGTGTAATTATTTATATTTACACACCATTTTCCTTTTTCTTGCTTTATTCATATTTTGGCGGGGGAATTCAATTTAACAACAAACAAGTAACAACAAACAAGGGGTTAAACTTGCTTATCGTACTTTTATTGATTGAATAAACCGGGGATTTTTTCTTTACCTTTTCCTTAATTTTTTCCATTCCAATTTCTTATTTATGTTTATGTTGTGCCAATCCAACACAAGTCTTTATTTTATTTACTTGATTTATTTTCTCAACATTGCATTTATATTGACAATGGTGTATCGAACAAATATAATTCGATCGTAGATAAATAGGGCTGTTTATCCCCACCCCATATTGGTTTTTTTTTGTTTCCTTCACTCAAATGATGGGTTTGCCTTGCTGCATTTACTCTCATACAAGATGCATTTTCTTAAGTAAAATCAAAAAAGAATTTGATAAAAAATGGGTGGTCTGTCATAATTTTGACATTTTGATTGGGAATATTTTTAATCCGATCTGCTCATTTTGGTATTTTGTGTTTACAATTGATCAGAAAATATTTCTTTTCGATGTGTTGCTAGTTCAATGTTTTGATAGGGTCGTGCAGTGCAATTCAATTGATTTTTGTATTTCGATCGTATCTACATATCCTATTTATCCGGGTTGCTAACTCAACGGTAGAGTACTCGGCTTTTAAGTGCGACTATGATCTTTTACACATTTGGATGAAGCAACGAATTCGTCCAGACTATTGGTATAGTCTATAAGACCACGACTGATCCTCAAGGGTAATGAATGGAAAAAACAGCATGTCGTAATAAAATCAATTTCTTATTTTATTAATTTATTATTTTATTAGATTTTCGATTTTATTAATTTATTTAATTTGAAATGAAAGTCAAAGTAGAACTTTGAGTTTATCCTTACCGGATCGTTACAGTTCCAAAAGATTGTTTTGATTTTTGTAAGGGGACAAAAGAAATTTACATTTACAGTTGGGTCTAGTGAATAAATGGATAGAGCTCTATGGCTCCAATTCTGGTAAAATAAAAAGCAACGAGCTTATGTTCTTAATTGGAATGATTACCCGATCTAATTAGACGTTAAAAATGAATTAGTGCCTAATGCGGGAAAGAGTGGGTTCTCCTGTGAGTGAACCATTGATTTTTTCTTTTTTTTTTCAGAATCCTAATTATTCTTTAATATGGATTGTAGACGGATGTGTAGAAGAAACAGTATATTGATAAAGAGAATTTATTCCAAAGTCAAAAGAGCAATTGGGTTGCAAAAATAAAGGATTTATTTCTCCTGTTGTAATTATAACGAATATAAACCAATTGGATAGAAAAGGAAGGTAAAAAGATCAGTTGATTGGACTCCCTGTTTCTTTTCCGGGGTATATATTTTTTTCTTACTTCTTACTATAGTATATACATAATACAATACATAATACCCTGTTCTGACCATATTGCACTATGTATCATTTGATAAACCAAGAAAAACCTCCTGCCTCTGGCTCAAGTAGAAATGTAAATGGAAGAATTACAAGGATATTTAGAAAAAGATAGATCTCGGCAACAACACTTCCTATATCCGCTTCTTTTTCAGGAGTATATTTACGCGTTTGCTCATGATCATGGTTTAAATGATTCGATTTTTTACGAACCCGCGGAAATTATTGGTTATGACAATAAATCTAGTTCAGTACTTGTGAAACGTTTAATTATTCGAATGTATCAACAGAATTATTTGATTAATTCGGTTAATTATTCTAACCAAAATCGATTCGTTGGGCACAACACTTATTTTTATTCTCATTTTTTTTCTCAGATGATATCAGAAGGTTTTGCGGTCATTGTGGAAATTCCATTCTCGCTGCGATTAGTATCTTTTCCCGAAGAAAAAGAAATACCAAAATGTCAGAATTTACGATCTATTCATTCAATATTTCCCTTTTTAGAGGACAAATTATCACATTTAAATTATGTGTCAGATATACTAATACCCTATCCTATCCATTTGGAAATCTTGGTTCAAATCCTTCAATGCCGGATCCAAGATGTTCCATCTTTGCATTTATTGCGATTCTTTCTCCACGAATATCATAATTGGAATAGTCTCATTACTACGAAGAAATCTATTTACGTTTTTTCAAAAGAAAATAAAAGACTATTTGGGTTCCTATATAATTCTTATGTATCTGAATGCGAATTTGTATTCGTTTTTCTTCGTAAACAATCTTCTTATTTACGATTAACATCTTCTGGAACCTTTCTTGAGCGAATACAGTTCTATGGAAAAATAGAACATCTTATAGTAGTGTACCGTAATTATTTTCAGAAAACTTTATGGTTCTTCACGGATCCTTTCATGCATTATGTTCGATATCAAGGAAAAGCAATTCTGGCTTCAAAAGGGACTCATCTTTTGATGAAGAAGTGGAAATGTTACCTTGTCAATCTCTGGCAATATTATTTTCATTTTTGGTCTCAACCGCACAGGATTCATATAAACCAATTAGCAAACTATTCCTTCTATTTTCTGGGTTATCTTTCAAGTGTACTAAG